TTGATCTCGGATAATAGGTCAGATCGTACCAATCCGTTTTATTCGATTTCCTACACGGAAAAGAGTCACCAATCATTTATACAAAATCAAGGAACTATTCATACGTTCTGGAATAGAAGTAAGGAATCTCAATCGTTGATAATTTTGTCATCAGCTAATTGTTTTCAAATGAGTCCATTCAACGATGTAAAACATTACAATGGGAATGGGATAAAAGAATCAATTAAAAAAAATCCAGGAATTTCAACTAGGAATTCGTTAGGACCTTTAGGAAGAACCTGTCAAATTTCGAATTTTTATTACCTTTTAAAAACTCATAATCAGAGCTCGGTAACTAAATATTTACAACTTGACAATTTAAAACAGACTTTTCAAGTACTTAAAATTTTTTTACTTAATTATTTTTTAATGGACGAAACCGGGATCATTTATAATTCCAATTCATGCAGTAACATCTTTTTGAATCCATTCAACTTGAATTGGTATTTTCTACATCATAATTATTGTGAAAAACAAACCATACTAATTACCCTTGGACAGTTTTTTTGCGAAAATGTCTGTATAGTCAAACATGGGCCACACCTAAAATCAGGTCAAGTTATTATTGTTCAAATCGACTCTGTAGTAATAAGATCGGCCAAGGCTTATTTTGCCACTCCAGGAGCTACTGTTCATCGCCATTATGGCGCAATACTTTTCGAAGGAGATACATTAGTTACATTTATATACGAAAAGTCGAGATCTGGTGATATAACCCAGGGTCTTCCAAAAGTAGAACAAGTGTTAGAAGTGCGGTCGATTGATTCAATATCAATGAACCTAGAAAAGAGAGTTGAGGGCTGGAACGAGCGTATAACAAGAATTCTTGAAATTCCTTGGGGATTCTTAATTGGCGCTGAACTAACTATAGCGCAAAGTCGTAGCTCTTTGGTTAATAAAATCCAAAAGGTTTATCGATCCCAGGGTGTGCAGATCCATAATAGACATATAGAAATTATTGTACGTCAAATAACATCAAAGGTGTTGATTTCAGAAGAAGGAATGTCTAATGTTTTTTTACCCGGAGAACTTATTGGATTTTTGCGAGTGGAACAAACGGGGCGTGCTTTGGAAGAAGGGATTTGTTACCGAGCTATATTATTGGGAATAACGAAAGCATCTCTAAATACTCAAAGTTTCATATCGGAAGCGAGTTTTCAAGAAACTGCTCGAGTTTTAGCAAAAGCCGCTCTACGTAGTCGTATTGATTGGGTGAAAGGTCTAAAAGAGAATGTTGTTCTAGGGGGAATGATACCCGTAGGTACCGGATTCAAAGGATTAGTGCAGCGTTCAAGGCAGCATAAAAATATTCCTTTTGAAATAAAAAAGAAGAATTTATTTGAGTGGGAAATGAGAGATATTTTGTTACACCACAGAGAATTTTGTTTTTCTTTTTGTATTTCAAAGAATGTACATGATTCATCAGAACACTTATTTCTAGGATTTAATGATTCCTAAGAGCAGATTCATCCGATTGTGTTGCAGTCATCTGTTTTGTTAATAGAAAGAATAAAAAAATAACGAATTGAATAGAAAGAATAAAAAAAACGAATGGCTTGAATCGTCTATCAACGGCCAATCTCCGTTAGAAGAGAAGTTTCCATGGGAACTGTTTTTTTTTAGGGTACTTCTTCTGTTTAAAGAAAAAAAAGAGAAGAAGTGTGGGGAGAAATGACAAGAAGATATTGGAATATAAATTTGGAAGAAATGATGGAAGCAGGAGTTCATTTTGGTCATGGTGCTAGGAAATGGAATCCTAGAATGGAACCTTATATCTCTGCAAAGCGTAAAGGTATTCATATTATAAATCTTACTAGAACGGCTCGATTTTTATCAGAAGCTTGTGATTTAGTTTTTGATGCAGCAAGTAAGGGAAAACAATTTTTAATTGTTGGTACCAAAAATAAAGCAGCTGATTCAGTAGCACGGGCGGCAATAAAGGCTCGGTGTCATTATGTTAATAAAAAATGGCTTGGTGGTATGTTAACAAATTGGTATACTACAGAAACTAGACTTCATAAGTTCAGGGACTTGAGAACAGAACAAAAGACGGGCAGACTCAACCGTCTTCCGAAAAGAGATGCGGCTGTGTTGAAGAGACAACTATCTCACTTGCAAACATATCTGGGCGGGATTAAATATATGACAGGGTTACCCGATATTGTAATAATTGTTGATCAGCAAGAAGAATATACCGCTCTTCGAGAATGCATCACTTTGGGAATTCCAACGATTTGTTTAATTGATACAAATTGTGACCCGGATCTAGCAGATATTTCGATTCCAGCGAATGATGATGCTATAGCTTCAATCCGATTAATTCTTAATAAATTAGTATTTTCAATTTATGAGGGTCGTTCTAGCTATATACGAAATTCTTGATTAATAATAAGATTACGTGGAAATTCTTTTTGAAACTCCATAGAATAAATTTATGGAATCGGTTATGATTCTTGAATCGCACAAAATAGATAAAAATAACTGAGACTGTTGTATGATTAGTTAATATTCAAAATATACAATTTAAGCGAGCAAGTCGAAAAAGAGATGATTGAATCAAAATACTTCCTTTTTAAAGTTCTATTTCTTTCAGAGGGTAATATGAATGTTTTATTATGTTCCATCAACACACTAAAATTATACGCTATATCCGGCGTGGAAGTAGGCCAACATTTCTATTGGCAAATAGTCGGTTTCCAAGTCCATGCCCAAGTACTTATTACTTCTTGGGTTGTAATTGCTATCTTATTAGCTTCAGCCATTATAGCTGTTCGTAATCCCCAAACCATTCCTACTGATAGTCAAAATTTTTTTGAATATGTCCTTGAATTCATTCGAGACGTTAGTAAAACTCAGATTGGAGAAGAATATGGTCCCTGGGTTCCATTTATTGGAACTATGTTTCTATTTATTTTTGTTTCGAATTGGTCGGGGGCTCTTTTACCTTGGAAAATAATACAATTACCTCATGGTGAGTTAGCCGCACCCACAAATGATATAAATACTACCGTTGCTTTAGCTTTACTGGCGTCAGTAGCATATTTCTATGCGGGTCTTACCAAAAAAGGATTAGGTTATTTCGGTAAATACGTTCAACCAACTCCAATTCTTTTACCCATTAACATCTTAGAAGATTTCACAAAACCCTTATCGCTTAGTTTTCGACTTTTCGGAAATATATTAGCCGATGAATTAGTAGTTGTTGTTCTTGTTTCTTTAGTACCTTTAGTGGTTCCCATACCTGTGATGTTTCTTGGATTATTTACAAGTGGCATTCAAGCTCTTATTTTTGCAACTTTAGCCGCGGCTTATATAGGAGAATCCATGGAAGGCCACCATTGATTAGTTTGCGCCAGAGTCTTTTTTTAGCTTAACCTGACGCAATGTAGACGCGTATCAAGGTAAACCGCTTACGCTTGGGGAACATAAATATAGAAATAAGGTAGAAATTAAGGTAGATACGATCTCGAGTAAGTAATAGTAAAACAGATATTATGATATTAAGATTAATAAATTGTCGGATAAATGAACGAGATCTTTTAGATCTCTTTCCTAATCTAAGATATGAATAGTTAGTTTACATTATGGGGGAAAGACACGTATATGTGATATTAACTAAGTATATATGAACTAAAGATAGAGGTAATTTTACCCATTACATAACATATATGTGAATTTATATAGGGATTCGAATGAAAGGTCTTCTTTTTCGTCGTCGTCTGCTATTTTTAATTTAATATGGAATTGGTTGAATTTAAATCACGAAAAAGACCAAAGAATTCAAAGAACGATTCGGAAGTAAAGAGTAAAGGAAAAAAGAAAGAAATCGAATAACAAAATTTGTACAAATTAAAAAAGTTGAGAGGAACTAAAAAAAATAGATATCGAGGTATTTCTGATAATTCACGAATATTATTATTTCAATTCAGGTTTCTTAGTTACTTTGACTGGATAAATTTGATTGATGGAATAAGTAAGTCATAATTCATTCATTTATTGTATCATTAACTATTTCTTTATTTTTTGTTTTGGTGCGAGGAATTTATCATGAATCCGCTGATTTCTGCTGCTTCCGTTATTGCTGCTGGATTAGCCGTTGGGCTTGCTTCTATTGGACCTGGAGTTGGTCAAGGTACTGCTGCGGGACAAGCTGTAGAAGGGATCGCGAGACAACCAGAGGCAGAGGGAAAAATACGAGGTACTTTATTGCTTAGTCTGGCTTTTATGGAAGCTTTAACAATTTATGGACTAGTTGTGGCATTAGCACTTTTATTTGCAAATCCTTTTGTTTAATCCTACAAACGAAAAATACATAGAGTTTTCATTTTTGATTTCTTTGGGTTTTCCGCCGCTTTTGACTTTTTTTCGAATTATATTCAAATTTCCATTTCTTATTCGGTCGGACAACAGCCCATGTACATGTAAGGGACTGGTTGGGGGAAGAGGAATTGACACACAAATTAGTTTTTTTCTTTTACTTTTGTATTCCAATATAACTTTTTTTAAGAAATATTACAACAAACGAGATATTTCGAAACTCACATAACATAAGACCCGATATCTAATTCTAAGAATTATCATTCTTATTGGAAATTTCCATTGAAACAAAATACATTATATAAATCCATATTTTATATTATTTTTTACTCTATTTTAGTAGTATTTAGAAATATAAAAATAATAGGAAAACTGCTAGAATAAATAAAAAATATAGAGAGTTTATCTTATCTCTAAGAATACGAAAGAGGAGATCATATGAAAGATGTAACCGATTCTTTCCTTTCCTTCGGTTATTGGTCATCTGCCGGAAGTTTCGGGTTTAATACCGATATTTTTGCAACAAATCCAATAAATCTAAGTGTAGTACTTGGTGTATTGATTTTTTTTGGAAAGAGAGTGTGTGCGGGTTGTTTATTTCAAGAATGGGCTGGATCTGACCAACTGCCCTTTCTTTTTTGGTA